GTCTCGCGATCCCTTCTACGGCTTGGCCCGCAGCAGTACCTTGACCAACTCCGGGTCCAATAGAAGCAAGCCCTACAGCCAATCCAGCAGCAATAACGGAAGCGGCAGAAATCAATGGATTCATGATAAGTGCCTCGCACTTCATAAATGGTTAATGATATAATCAATCCACCAATGAATTCTGACTTATGCTTAGGATCGATTCGTAAGATCTATACGATTGAAGTCCCTAAAAACTTTGTCTTTAAGTAATGCTAGGATTGCACCAGCAGAACTACTTCGAGATCTCGCTTTTAGTTCCTATCCGTGGAGTCTTTCTTTATCAATATCAATGATCCGACTCTCGTTCTTGCATTTCTTTGTTTGGAACCATGCTTTTAATTCTGCGCCCCTTTTTTCTCTTCTATATGCTTGATTTCATCTGTTTATTCATTCGTCACAGACGAAACGGAAGGACTTCTATTGGAATCCTCATTGAAATTCCTAGTGAGATAGGAAATTCAATGGATGGGTGGTTCATAGAAAATCAGTCAGTATCTCCCATATACATTTCTTTCATAGTGTAAACCAACTATTCACATCTTAGATTCATCAGGATTTTAGAATCCTTCTTTGAACATACACAATATCTGTCAGTTATTAAATATATCTATAACTAACCTAATCGTTATCTTTCTGTGATGATTCGTTTGATTCAGGAACATCCCCCTCTGGAAGTAGGGACAAAAGTTCTTCCCAGGGGTCAGCAAATAATGAATAACGAGAGTCGGATGAATCGAACGAATCATCCCCCTCTGGAAGTACGGAATAAAAGTACGCCTCCAAGTCAGTTGGTTCGAACAGGGGATCCGAAGCACCACATGGTTCTTCGGATACTATTTCGTCGGCATCCGTTTTAAGGATTACTACAACAATTGGCGTCGGCTTCCGCGGAGGAGTTGAACGGCCGACGCCACCCAGACTGGCTACCCCAGCGAGAACCACCGCCGTAAAGATACCCACCATCTTTTTTTTTTTGTCAAGTGGTTTGTAAAAAAAGAAAAAAGGTTACTCATTTCATTGTTTATTTGTTGTTGTTCGATCCATCCCCATAATCCCTCACTCTCGCCGGTAAAGGAGTAACAAAGTTATTCCACTATGGGAATTTTGAATCAATCTACGAGTTTCGATTGATTCAAGATCAAATTTTAGAATTCCAACTATCCAGTCTCATACAAGAAAAGGTTGCAACCACCAAAACGGAATCAAACCATAATACTAACCGAAGAGCTATTCCTTCCTTTATACTTTATATAAGTACCCTAAACCTCCCCTTTTTTAGGAATCATAATGTCGTAATTCACTGAACAAATAGAAATTAAATATTCATTGGGAGTATGGCATAAATGGGCCAGAACCTGGGGGAAAAAGATCTTTTTATTTTCATTTTTTTTTTACAAAGCATATGGGAATCCTTTTTGCTACTACTCTAGATCATATAGACCGTATTTCTCTCCTCCAATAGCTTATCTCGAAATAGCTTATCTCGAACCGCCCATACATACATAATAGGGATAAGCAAAACAAAGGCGAAAACTCTTTTCAAAGCTAGTCAGTCAATGATGATCCTCCATGGACTCACCTATATAAGCCGCAGCTAAAGTTGCAAAAATAAGAGCTTGAATACCACTTGTAAATAAGCCAAGGAGCATGACAGGTATAGGAACCACTGAAGGTACTAAAGAAACAAGAACAAGAACTACTAATTCATCAGCCAATATATTCCCGAAAAGTCGAAAACTAAGTGATAGGGGTTTTGTGAAATCTTCTAGGATGTTAATTGGTAAGAGGATTGGCGTTGGTTGAATGTATTTACTGAAATAACCCAAGCCTTTTTTGGTAAGACCCGCATAAAAATAGGCCACGGACGTGGGTAAAGCTAAAGCAACAGTAGTATTTATATCATTCGTGGGTGCGGCTAACTCTCCCTGGGGTAGCTCTATAATTTTCCGAGGTAAAAGAGCCCCTGACCAGTTAGAAATAAAAATAAATAGGAACATAGTTCCAATAAAAGGAACCCAAGGACCATATTCTTCTCCAATTTGAGTTTTGCTCAAGTCTCGAATGAATTCAAGGACATATTCGAAGAAATTTTGACCGTCAGTCGGAATGGTTTGTAGATTTCGAACAGCTATAGTGGTTGAACCTACTAAGAGAGCAATTACGACCCAAGAAGTAATAAGCACTTGGGCATGGACTTGGAAACCACCTATTTGCCAATAGAAATGTTGGCCTACTTCCACACCGGAGAGATCGTATAACCCTTTTAGTGTGTTGATGGAACATGGTAGAACATTCATATTGCCCTCTGACAGAAGTAGAACTAAAAAAGGAATTATTTTGATTCCACTATCTCTTTTTCGACTCGGCCTACTTGAATCGTGTATTTCAGATACCAAGGAATCCTCAAAATCCCCAATGATTTTTCTCTCTTTTTTTCGATTCAGGAAAAGGAACCAATTCCAAAAATCCATCTATTTCCCTAAGTCATTGACTTATCTTATTATTAATCACTGATTTGTTCTAGAGCTAGAATGGCCCTCACAAATGGCCCAGACTAATTTGTTAAGAATGAATCGAAGTGAACGTATAGAGTCATCATTGCTTGGAATCGGAAGATCCGCAAGATCCGGGTCACAATTTGTATCGATTAAACAAATCGTTGGAATTCCTAAAATTTCACATTCGCGAAGAGCCTTATAGCCGTCTTTCTGATCAACAACGATTACAATATCAGGCAACCCCGTCATATATTTGATCCCACCCAGATAGGTTTGCAAGTGAGATAATTGTCTCTTCAAGATTGCTGCATCTCTTTTCGGAAGACGGTTGAGTCTTCCCGTCTTTTGTTCCGCTCTCAAATTGCTGAACGTATGAAGTCTCCTTTCTGTAGTGGACCAATTCGTTGACATCCCACCGAGCCATTTTTTATTAACATAATGACACCGAGCCCTTATTGCAGCCGATGCGACTGAATTAACTGCTATTTTTTTGGTCCCAACTATTAAGAATTGTTTTCCCGTACTCGCTGCATCAAAAACTAAATTACAAGCTTCTGATAAAAAACGAGCAGTTCTAGTAAGATTTGTAATATGCCTCCCTTTACGCTTTGCAGAAATGTAAGGTGCCATGCGAGGATTCCATACCTTCGTCTTATGCCCAAGATGAACTCCTGCCTCCAGCATCTCTTCCAAATTGATGTTCCAATATCTTCTTGTCATTTTTTCCCACACTTCCTCTTTTTTCTCTTTTTAAGAGACGAGGTGCCCTAAATAAAGAATTGTTCCGACGGAACCTTCTACCGGAGATTGACCGTTGATACACGGGCCAAGCCATTAATTCCTTTCTATTCGTTCTTATCTTTATTACCAAATTGAATAACCGGACTAGATAGTGAAAGTGAAGTTAAAGGGATGAATTTGCTCTTAGAACTCATGAAATCCCACAAATTCGGATGGATCATGGACTTTCTTTGGGATGCAAGAATCAAATAATGAATTCTCTATGTTGGAATAAAATATCTCTTATTTCCCCTCCGAATAGATTCTTCTTTTTTATTTCCAAAGGAATGTTGCTGCGTTGCCTTGAACGGTCCACGAATCCTTTGAATCCGGTACCAACAGGTATCATACCCCCCAGAACAACGTTCTCTTTCAGGCCTTTCAACCAATCGATACGACCTCGTAGAGCGGCTTTTGCTAAAACCCGAGCAGTCTCTTGAAAACTTGCCTCGGATATGAAACTTTGAGTATTCAGAGACGCCCTCGTTATTCCCAATAGGACAACTCGATAACAGATCGCTTCTTCCAAAGCGCGCGCTGTTCGTTCCGCCCGCAACAATCCTATGAGTTCTCCAGGTGAAAAAACATTCGACATTCCATCTTCTGAAACCAACACTTTTGATGTTATTTGACGCACAATCATTTCTATATGCTTATTATGGATTTGCACCCCCTGGGATCGATAAACCTTTTGAATCTTATTAACCAAAGAGATACGGCTTTGTGCTATGGTTAACTCAGCGCCAATCAAGAATCCCCAAGGAATTCCAAGAATTCTTGTTATACATTCGTTCCAACCTTCCACCCTCTCCTCTAGGTTCATTGAGATTGAATCAAGCGAACGCACTTCGAACCCTTGTTCTACTTTTGGAAGACCTTGCGTTATATCACTCGATCTCGCTTTTTCATAGATAAATGTAGCTACTGTATCTCCTTCGTAAAGGATTGCCCCATAATCGCCATGAACGGTGGTTCCTGGCGTAGCCAAATAGGGCTTAGCGGATCTTATTACTAAAGAGTCAACATGAACAATTATAACCTGCCCAGATTTGAGGCGCGGTCCATCTTTGGATATACATACATTTTCACAAATCAACTGTCCAAGGCGAATGATTATCGATGTCTCTTCACAATAGGCGGGCTGGAGCGAATCCCAATTCAAATTGAATGGATTTAAAATCATGTTACTGCATGGATTGGGATTCGAAATTATCCCACTTTCATCCATTAAATAATAGTGAAGTACTTGGAAAGTCTGTTTGAAATTCTCACGGAGCAAATATTTATTTCCCACGATCTGATTATGAGTTATTAAGTGGTAAGATGGAGAAAAATGCGAAATTTTCGGCACAATCCCTAAAGGACCCAACGAATTCCTAATTGGAATTTTTGGATCCCTTTTACTTTTCATTGATTCTTTTATCTCAGTGTTGGTATATTTCAAACCGTTGAATGGACCCATTCGAGAACAATTAGATGATGACAAAATGATCAAAGACTGGCATTCCTTATTTCGACTCAACAATGTACAACTAGTTCCTTGATGTTGGGTAAGTGATTGTTGAATCCTTCCCTTGGAAGAAAAAGGTTTGAGATTCATACAAGCTACTCCATTATCGGGGATCAATCCCGACCCTGCCGGATCATTCCTTTTTCTGTTATACGCGGCCTTCGCGAAGTCCATTCTTAGGAAATCCCGAATCAGATCATTGACTCTTACTTCAACAAAGGAAGCCTGAATCTCCTCTCTAGACGAACCCTTTTTGTCTTGGTCCCAATTCAAAACTAAACAAGTTCGAACTGATTGAATACTTGTGTCAGAAATTCCTCGAATTGTTTTGCCATTTCCAGAAAGGAGATACTTGACAACTCTAAGTTGCAAATTCTCCCTTTCCTGCAAGAGATCGTGGGGGAAAAGCGTTGCTAAATCAATCTCGTCTTCTCTTTCATCTGGGCCTACGGGTCGAACCAAAACAAAAGACTTTTTCTTGCTAGGTGTGATCTGTTGAACATAGATCCCATTTTTCCATTTTTTTTTCGCCTTTTTTTTTCCCGTGACTGATAGTATTCCGAGGCCACTCTGCCAGGATATCTTATCTGTCTTTCCAGGAAAATGGATCTCTCCAGAAAAGATTTTCAGTTCAATCTCCCCCCTTTTTTTCTCTATTCGGACCAATCCGCCTACCCGGCTTCTTATATTCCAAGTAATTGGGGTATCTACTCCAACAATACTATTGTTCCGCACCATTATGGAAGAGGCTCCGGGGAATATATGTACTTCCTTGGGAATGAAAACTCCTTTCTTTTGGTATTTTTGCCTACTGGCTCTTCGAGACTCAATCAAATCGTCTTTTGGGACGATGGGATGCGTCTCTCTAGTCCCGTTTTGAGTACTTCCCGAACTGTTTCTTCTGTATTGGAGATCATCGAAATAAGCAAGAATACTCTTTCTACAGAAAATTCCATTTATGGGTATTTCCATTGAGATACCTGAGCGAGGTAATAGTTCTCTCTCTCGTTCTTGATTAGATTGGAATGGAATGATGCATCGATTTCTTCGCCTCTTTGCCAATAAATCAGAATTTTCGTGGAGAATGGCAGGATAGATGAAATTACAATGACCATTGCATAGGGTTTGATCAGGTCCTGAATAATCAAGAACCCTTCGCATACTTTTACCAGAAGGCCCCGCACTAAACCAATTAGATCTCACTTGATCATTAGTCACTGAGAAGCTAGACGTATCTCTTCGTTCCGCAGAAAGAGCACGAACATTCATTTGATCTTGATTCTTGTGGAGTGACAAAGGGACTCTATCGGATCTGCGCAGACCCCCTGATAATATCCATAAATGACTTGGTTTTGGTAAGAGATGAATAGTCCCATATTTGGATTCAGGTGCATGATAGACATCTTTACTCCAGTGCATTTCTCCCTCTAAGTCAGAATAAATATGTTTTCGAACCTTCTCTTTCAAATTCAAGGTGGATATTCCCGGGCTAATTTCAGCAATCACTTGTTCTGATTCTACATATTGATCATTTTGAACTAAAAGAACACTTTTTGGTGGAATATTCACATTATGTGTAATATCCTGACTCTCAATAGTGACAGCCAGGTCTAGAGAACATAGAAAAGCAGGATGTCCATGACGTGTACGTGTGGGATGAACGAAATCCTCGTTGAATTTGATTTTTCCATTAGAGGGGGCTCGTATATGTTCGGGAGTACCACCTGTGAACACTCCACCGGTATGAAAAGTTCTTAATGTGAGTTGAGTCCCCGGTTCCCCAATAGATTGACCCGCAATAATACCTACGGCTTCTCCCAATTCGACCAGGTCGCCATGAGTGGTACTTCGACCATAGCATAATCGGCAGATCCAAGATGTACTCCTGCAAGTGAAGGGGGTTCGAATCGATATTGGTTGTGCTCGAAAGGTTATAAGTCGTTTGACAAGTCCCATCCCAATATCTTGATTTCGAATGGCGATGCATCGCGAACCCATATAGATATTGTCCGCTAATACACGACCCATTAATGTTTGGATCAAAATTCTTTCTGTCATCATCCCCTCTCGAGGATTCACAGAAATACCCCGGATGGTGCCACAATCTGTTCTACGTACAATAATGTGTTGAACTACTTCAACAAGTCTGCGCGTGAGGTATCCAGCATCTGCGGTTCGTACAGCAGTATCCACAACCCCCTTGCGGGCTCCGTAGCAGGAAATAATATACTCCGTTAAAGAGAGTCCTTCGCGGAAATTGCTTTGAATGGGTAAATCAATCATTTGTCCTTGGGGATCTGACATTAATCCTCGCATACCTACTAATTGGTGTACCTGAGATGCACTTCCTCTAGCTCCCGAAAAGGACATTATATGGACCGGATTCAAAGGATCAGTCATCCGAAAATTCGGATTCATTTCTTGTCGCAAATACTCACTTGTAGCATACCATATCTCAATGGATTGACGTAATTTTTCGACCGCGTGTATATTCCCATAATGATGCTGTTTTTCCAAACTCAAACTTTGTTGTTCAGCGTCTTGGACTAGCCATCCTTTAGAAGGTATTGTTAAAAGATCATCAATTCCTAATGAAATGGATGTAGCAGTGGCTGTTTGGAAACCCAAAGTCTTTACTTGATCCAGGATGTGCGATGTGTATGCCATTCCAAAGTGATCTATGAATCTGCTAATAAGTCGTTTTATGGCAGTTCCATCTATCGCTTTATTGTGAAAAACCAGATCGGCTTTTTCTCTCATAAGTACCTCCATATTCCGGTGAGTAGGATTCGACCAACAATAAGTTTGAGTCAGTGATTTGAAGACTTCCTTTCCTCGATCTTGAGTCGCATAGAAATTCAGGAATTAGAATCCTAGTTGAATTGGAGAGACCCGAATTCCCACGGGTATCATAGAATTACTTAGCTTAGGTCCCCCATGAGGAGGCCCGGCAAAATCCTTGTATGGCTTCTTCGATTTCTCGATAAAAAGAAATATGGCCAACAGTAGTTCGAATGTAGAGACAAGAGATTTCGTTTTTTACACTTCTTACTATTAGATAGTGACTAAAAATCTCATGATAGGTACCCAAAGATTCATATTGAACTTCGATGGGAACTTCTCTTGATGCAATAATACGAATACGTTGATCGAGTCGCCACCGGAGCCACAAAGGACTCTCTAATTTGATTCGTTTCTGTCGATAAGCCCCAAGTGCATCATAGGAACCACAAAAATAGGGCTCTTTCTCTTTTGTATACTTATAGTTATTCTCGTCTATTTTATCATTTTGATAGTTTCTGTGATTCCACGGATTATACCTATTTGCACAAATACCTCGACGATTCCCGATCGTTAATACATAGAGTCCCATAAGCATATCTTGAGTTGGTACGCAAATGGGATCTCCGATAGCTGGAGACAAGAGATTCATATGAGAAAACATAAGTAAACGCGCCTCCGCTTGAGCCTCCAATGATAAAGGTACATGAACAGCCATTTGATCCCCATCAAAGTCTGCATTGAATCCCTTACGAACTAATGGATGTAAACAAATAGCACGCCCTTCCACTAAAATAGGTTGGAATGCCTGGATTCCTAATCTATGCAGAGTGGGTGCTCTATTCAGCAATACAGGGTGCCCCTGCATAACTTCTTCAAGTATTTCCCATACAATTGGTTCTTTTTCCCGAATTTGCCTTTTCGCAACTCCTATATTGGAAGCAATGTGTTGTCTGAGTAGACCACGAATTACAAATGTCTGGAAAAGTTCTATTGCTATTTCGCGAGGCAATCCACATCTATGTAATGAAAGCAAAGGGCCCACGACAATGACGGAACGGCCCGAATAATCGACCCGTTTCCCAAGCAAAGTCTCGCGAAATCGTCCCTCTTTACCTTCAATTACATCCGAAAACGACTTGTAAACCTTATTATGACGGTCCTTCATTGGCTGTCCGTGGAGCCCATTATCAAGAAGTGTATCCACGGCTTCCTGCACTAATTTCTCTTGAGACATTATTGCGTCCCCTGGCGAAGAGTTTTTTAATAGTCTGAGAAGAGAAATGTTCCGAAAGATAACTCTTCTATAGAGTTCATTAATATCCGAACTCATTAGTTTCCCCCCATCTAGCTGAATGATCGGTCTCAATTCGGGAGGGAGTACTGGTAATAGGCACAAAACCATCCGTTCTGGTTCTACATTTGTTTGAAGAAAATGCTTAGCTAATTGCATGCGTCTAACCAAAAAATCCTTTCTTCTTCGAATTTTTCTATCTTCCCATTCATTACCCGTGGTCCCTTCTTTTTCTAGATTTTTCCATTCTACCAATGAATCATCTATAATAATTCGCAAATCCAGATCGGCTAATTGTTCTCTGATAGCACTGGCTCCAGTAGAGATTTCTCGATTTCGAAATGTATTGAAGCCTTGAGGAGTAAAAAAAAGTGGGATGCTGTCGTTCAGAGATTGAATTTCATCTTCGAATGAGCCTCGTAATCGTAAGAAAGTCGGTTTTTTAGCTACGACCCTAGCAAAAGAAAAATTGGGATAGGTTCCTATAGGATTTCCCCCCTGCAAAATCGGACGTGAAGGTTTCCTCTCATCCGGCTCAAGTAGTTACACCAAATAAAGAAGGGTGCTCTTGTTCTCCAATTTTGTTCTAGAAAACCCCCAACCAAACAAAGGTCTACTCCTTACTCAAGTTCTCAGTCAGGACCAACCAACATTTCATTGATTCATTCTTCCTTTTATTTAGATCGTTGATTTCTATTTTCTGAATTCGCCTAAATGAAATGTGAAATTCTTGAGTAGTCTACTTCCCTTCCAATGATGAATCCCCCTCAAATCAAAGAAAAAGAATTCCTTGGAACTCATAAGGGATTTACTTGTCTATGTATCGTTCGATTCGATCTTTTAGGTCCCTACTTCCCCTCGATGGTTATGACATGATGTCCTTAAGGCCTATATGCGATGAATAGACCCTTGTAACCATGTCATAGTTGCTTACTTGAACAGATTCTAACCGAAATGGAATGGTGAATTCCACGAAAGAAGTCTTTTTCACGAGGTACAACCAACAATTCCTATGTATCTGTTACGGAATCGACCATAGATCCATTCCCTTTTATTTAGGAGTATTAAATACACCTATAATAACTCTGAGCTTCATGGTACTCCTCCCAAGAGACATGTCAGAATCAGGGCATCCCAATCGGATTGAATGGGATGACAGTTTTTCATTCCCAATCTGTAAAATCAAAATTTTGATCAAATCACACATCGCAGTATACTAGGCCTTCTAATTTTTTAAGAGGTTTATCTAAAAGATTCGCGATATAACTAGGAAGACGTTTCAAATACCACACATGAGTTACCGGGCATGCCAGCTTGATGTAGCCCATTTGAGATCTTCGTATCCGAGAATCAACAAATTCGACTCCGCATTGGTCACAAAATTTCGGGTTTTCTTTTTCATTGCCGCTAATTCGATAATTTCCACAAGCACAAATCCCACTCTTTATAGGCCCAAAAATTCTTTCACAAAACAAGCCATCTTTTTCCGGTTTATTGGTTTTGTAATTAAAAGTATGGGGTTTTTTTACCTCTCCAATTATCTCTCCATTAGGTAGGGTTTTCGTGGCCCAAGCACTTATTTGTTCAGGAGAAACTGATCCAATTCGAAGTTGTTGATGTTTAAATCGGTCGATCATATCATATAAGAAAATTGTTGATTTATTCCGATCAAGCTTCCTTCCTATTAATCTGGAAATTCTTCTCAGATACAAGGAAATGATTCAATTCCAGAGCCAAAGATCGTAGTTCTCGAACGAGCAATCGAAAGGATTCTGGAGCATCCTCAGGTTTCGGGAATGCTCCTCCACTGAGTATAGTCCCAACGACTTCCTGCCGAGCTCTAATATGATCAGATTTATAAGTAAGCATCTCTTGTAAAATATGAGCAACGCCAAATCCCTCTAGGGCCCAAACTTCCATTTCGCCTACCCGCTGTCCACCTTGGTTGGCCCTTCCTCTTAGGGGTTGTTGTGTCACAAGCGCATAAGGCCCAATGGAACGCCCATGGAATTTATCATCCACTTGATGAATTAATTTCAGAATATAGGGCTTTCCGATGATAACAGGTTGTTCAAAAGGATCTCCCGTTCGTCCATCAAAGAGTCTGCTTTTTCCCGGATATTCGGGTTCAAATACCCATGGATTCGCTGTCTGCTTACTGGCTTCGTATAATTCCGAAAACACTAGTTTTCTGGAAGCCCCTTGTTCATATCTCTCATCAAAGGGCGCTATTCGATAATGCCTGTCTAGCAGATCTCCCGCTAACCCGAGCGAGCATTCAAATATCTGTCCTACATTCATTCGTGACGGGACTCCTAATGGGTTGAAGACCATATCAACCGGTGTTCCATCTTGCAAATAAGGCATATCTTGTCTAGGCAAAATTTTGGAAATGATACCCTTATTCCCATGTCTTCCAGCGACTTTATCCCCTACTTTGATTGCACGTTTCTGTGAAATATATACACGAATCATTTCTGGACGATCCCCCCTTTTCCGGATCCATCTCACATCAATAACTCGACCTCTGCCACCTATAGGTAGTTTTAGACAAGTTTCCTTTGCAGTGGCTACCTGAATGCCAAGTATGGCTCGTAATAATCTATCTTCCGGGGCACACGAAGATTCTTGCATCATCTGCGGCGTTAATTTACCTATTAAAATATCGCCCGTTTCTACCCACGATCCGAGCATCACAATTCCATTTCTGTCTAAATGGCGGAGTAAATGGGGTTCGAAATGTGGTATTTCATTAGTGATTATTTCAGGACCTTGGCTTGTCACATGAATCTGAATTTTATATTTCCGTATGTGAAAAGAAGTAAAAATCTCTCCATATACCAGACGTTCATTAATGAGTACCGCGTCTTCAAAATTGTAGCCTTCCCATGGCATATAAGCTACTAATATGTTTTTTCCCAAAGCGAGTTCGCCACCAACTGTAGCAACACCATCCGCTAAAATTTGCCCCTTTTTTATGCAGTTCCCCCGCTGAACCTGGGATTTTTGATGCATACAAGTATTTTTATTAGAACGTTGATACATAAGCAATGGAATGTTTCGAGTGTCCCCATGACTTGAGAAAATGATCTTGTCGGTATCGGTATAAAGGATCTTTCCCTCGTGTTCGGCTATCGCGGAAACCCCCGAATCGAGAGCCACTTGGCGTTCCAACCCAGTTCCAACAATGCACTTCTCAGACCGAGAAAGCGGAACGGCTTGACGTTGCATATTTGAACTCATTAAAGCCCGATTCGCATCATTGTGCTCGATAAAAGGAATGAGGGAAGCTCCAATCGAAAAATATTGGAAGGGAAAAATGCTTCGAAGATGAATCTGTTCCCATGCGAAAGTCAGGTATTCTTGACGGAATCGAGCTGGAACAATCTGTTCTTCCTGATTGCCCGGATTCAACGCCAAAGAAGTTCCGGTGGATACCACAGAGTATTCATCTCTACTTGATGCTAAATAAAGTACCCGCGCCTCTTTGGCTCTTTCAGAAATTTCAAAAAATGGGCTTTCTAGAGACCCCCCGTGGCCAATCCTAGCATGAATAGCAAAGGATCCAACAAGTCCAACATTGATTCCTTCAGACGTGTCAATTGGGCAAATACGTCCATAGTGACTAGGGTGGATATCTCGCATCCGAAAACTTGCCGTTCGCGCTGTCAATCCTCCAGGACCCAAATAACTCACTTTTCGCCCATGAACGATTTGTGTCAATGGATTCGTTTGATCCCAAACATGAGATAAGGGATGGAGGCCGAAAAACGATTCATAAGTGGTTGTTAATGGAGTTGAAGTTACCAAATTCTGAGGAGTCGGTCTAAATTTATGCCTAATTGCTCCACAGAGAGTTCTTCGAACTGCATCTTCTAAACGAACCAGAGCCAATCCGAATTGATCTTGTAAGAGATCCGCTACAGAACGAATACGTTTATTTTTCAAGTGATTCATATCGTCAAGTGGACCCATTCCAAATTTCATTCCGATCAAATGATCTGCAGCTGCCAATACATCTCGCGGTAACAAAAATGTATTGTTTTGAGGGATATCAAGATTCAGTCTCTGATTCATATTTCGTCGACCAATCTTTCCTAACTCACATCTTTGTTGAAAAAATTTCTTTTGTAATTTCTCAGATAAGGACTCGGAATCAAAAGATAACGGATCACCACCTACACAAGCAAATTGTTGATAAAATTCCACAATGGCATTTTCTTTGGACCCGATCGTTTTTTTCTCCTTATCATTCAGGAAAGACAAGAAAATTTCAGGGTAGCAAACATTCTCTAGAATTTCTCTTAGATTCGAACCCATAGCTGATGATGGAACTAGAATGGATATTTTTTGTTTCCTACTCACACGAGCCCATATCCTTGCTTTTCTATCAATCTTTAATTCTGATCTTCCTCCCCAATCCGATATTATGGTGCCAGTATAGATAGTAATTCCCTTAGGGTCCAACTCTGAACGGTAATAAATACCGGGGCTTTGCAATATTTGATTGATCACAATTCTGTATATTCCATTGACTATAAAGGTGCCCAGGGAATTCATTAGAGGAATGTTTCCAATCAATATGGTTTGCTCTTGCCTATTCCTACCGGTTTTCCAAATTAATCCCGCAGGTACATATAATTCAGAAGAATAGGTGAGTGATTCATCCACAGCGTCTCTTTCTTTTATTAAAGGTTCTACCAATTGATATGTTTCTACAAAGAATTGAAATTCAGTTTCTTGCTCGGGATCTGCTATTTTTATTTTTGGGAACTTAGAAAGTTCTTCCATCAAGCCCTGATCAATGAACCGACAAAATCCCTCAAATTGTATCTGACTAAACCCAGGTATTGTAGACATTCCCTCATTTCCATTTTGTAGCATCTTAAGTTTCCTCTTGTTCAAAAAAATCCCATTCATTATTGGCTCATTCTTCTTCGAACCCTCTGGGTCGAACTAGCAATGATGGAATGTATAGTTTGTTTACTAAATCGCATGAAATTGGATCCAATTCCATATCATATATGGACTGCAGAAAATAGTAATGGAGAAAATACGTGTGGGGAGAGGTCAAAAGAGAATTTTATACTCAAATTCAAATTTTCAACAGATACAAATTTCGAAAATATTCCTAGAAACAGAACTTTGTCGATGAGACTTGTGGAGTCTTGTTATAGAATATCCAAACCAAAGTCATCCAATTTAGGATAGTACGACCCGAATTACGACCCTTTTTGGTACCAGAAAAAGAACGAATTCAGGATTGGATCGCTTCTCTATGAATGAGAGAAAGACAGAATAATCAGGAACAGAATAGAATAGAGTTTTTTAGCACTTTACTTTTTCTTCACTTTTTCGCCGATTCCATTGTTCCAATGTTCCAAAAAGGAGTCGAAGAGACGAAAGAAATTTTTACCCATTTGTTATTGGTTAGTAGAATTCACGGACTCTGGTTGAAGTAGGTAAGGGGGGTTGTACGTACCTAGGAAGCACACGCAGCTATAGCTATTTCACTATCCGCTACTATCCCATATCCCAGTTATACTTGGGGCAAGACCGTGCTATAGCATAATTTCGATTCTATTATTTCATGAATAAGAAGAATTCCCTTTATTTTATATTTTATATATAGCTACGATACCTGATTAGGGATATCTGTGTCACAATTTCTGTTCTGGGGTTTACATAGATACAAAATTCTTGTTATAATGGAAAGTGAATTGAAAGCGATTGATTCTTGATAAAGAATGGATACTAATTAGTTGTGTATCAACTTAATTAGATTAAACTCAATTTGAGATCCAAAAACCTTTCCGGAATTCAAGTCACTAGTTAATGGTTCAAAACTTGCCCTACCTTTTTTCTGTAATGTAAAATCCACATTTTCTCCTTCAGTATAAAAAAAAGAGGGGGGTAGTTCTTGATGTTTTGAGATTTGAGAGACGCTACAATCAATCGAAGGGAGCCAACTGGATCCATAGAAAGGAGGAAGAGGAAGGATTCCTTTTTTCATTTTTAGTATAAGGGATAAGAAAAGCGGGATTCAAGATGCAAATCCCATAAACATAAAAAAAAAAGGAGATTAAGGACTAGCCCCAAAAGAGGGGGAAATCTATCTTACTAGATATGTTGGCGACATGGCCGAGGGGTAAGGCGGGGGACTGCAAATCCTTTTTCCCCAGTTCAAATCTGGGTGTCGCCTGATCAACAACAACACCAAAAAACCGAAATCCCATAGTTTTTCTGATGATATGATATGATAAAACTCGACACATTTTTGCCCCAGCCAAAGCGGAATAAGATAAAACGAAGACGGCTGGTACTTGCTCTTTCTTATTACTTTAAATCTGTAGACTCTATTCTATCTCAATCAATCCTTGCGTCTAGGCTAAGGATTCTAGTATAGGAAGGTCCAGCTATCAAAACTTAGGGATTCCCTTCCACTATCTCTAGTGACTCAGTTTTAGGTGAAATTGGATAGTCGGGTGAGGAATCCTATTATTAGTTATGGAAACAGTGTAAGATACCTTGGATACAGACTTACGAGAGTCTCTGAATGCTCAGACATCCAATCCAAGATTGGATAGAGAATTGCCTTTGATAGACTCAGAAAAAAAACGTCTTTCTTTTCGGTAACCCCCAATCAAGAATAGAATAGACCCGACTGTCTCACAGAGACAGTTGGGAGACTTTAAGTATGAGATCAAAGGGGTAGGTACAGATATTTAATACGTAGTGCTCCATCTTGATTGTCCATGTTTCTGTGGTCAATAAAAGAAATAGTGGATCTTATTATTCTTACATATACATATTCCGTTAATAAAATTCACTTGACAATACTTGCGAATACCAGGGGAGTAACTTCGTCTCTTACTTGTGTTTAACGCTTACCGATTCTACCAGAAATTTGATAGCCGCTTCTTATGGATGGAGTTATTTTATTGAATGGATTTCTTAGTAGCGTTTGGCGCAGAGTCCCTTTTTGACTCTGCGCCATGGATTCCACTATTATTAGAGCAGTGATCAATAATGGAAGAATTCCTTGATAGTCATAGAGATGGGGGACATGATTCACATGGATATAGTAAGTCTTGCTTGGGCTGCTTTAATGGTAGTCTTTACATTTTCTCTTTCACTTGTAGTCTGGGGAAGAAGTGGACTCTAGAGGTACGACTCATTAAGTGGAGTTAAGTAATGAAACTTTATCAATTATTTCATATATGGTTCTAGAAAACTTTTCTAAAGAAAAACACCTCCATTTCCAAATTCTACTGGAATCGAGTAATGGAATCTAGGAATAATAAAAGAACCTTTCAATAAAAAAAAAAAACGAATTCAAGAATTCCCATGTTCTTATTCTAGATCTTTAGAAAGTCCAACTTTCTAGACTAATCGATAGTGAGGTAGAAAGGGTCCTAGAGCGCTTTCTACCACACTATACTATCGGATCTTCTATACTGCTAATTCTAGCCCCCTTTTTTCATTTCATACTAATACGTGGAATTTGAATCCCTTTCATTTCTTCAATCATGGCTAAGAACTCAAAAGTCAAGCTTCAGTCAAATTAATCATTTTGACTGACTGTTTTTACATATATGATAAGTAAAAAGGCAGTAGGAACTAGAATGAACAGTGCAGTAGCAATAAATGCAAGAATATTTACTTCCATAATCTCATTTTTTTTTTTTTTTTTACTTCACAATAACTCGGGATCTAATCCCATAGAGAGGAGAAATCGTCTCCTGTAAATTCAATGGGATGAATTGCATCCCCATGATATTTGATATGCAATTGGATCCATATCATGAATCCCCATATACGATCTCTCAAATGGATTCATCGTCGAGAATTTCATAGTATAATATAACATATTAAGATCCTTTATCCATAACAAATCCAATTTTTTGATTCCTGATCCAATCAAGAATCACGTTGATTTTTTAATTTTTTCCACTCTTTTCTATGGTCTTCCTTATTCAATCATCGGATTAAGGTATAATCTGACCCGTCTTCCATTAGTCACAAACAGTAGAACTGAAATGAAAAAAAGAAGGAGTTAAGTGCGAAACGTAAGGGTTTTAGGATCTTATTTTCTTGACAGACAAAGAGGTGTGAAAAAGAGGGGTCCCAGTCTAAAATTTCGAAGATTTCGAGAAATTCACTATTTTTTCATTTTTTATTTTTAGTTTGCTCTTTCCTCGATAAGACCCCTTTTCAAATAGGAAAAAAAATAGTGCATTCCCTCACTCACTAAGAAAAGAGAGCGGGGTAGATCTTTCTTTGATGTCTCTTTTAGGAATATATTCTTTCTTTAGATTGAAACACATCGATCACAAATTAGCAAAAATGCAGTGTGCAATTTGAATGAGATAGATTCTTTCCAATTATGGCCCGAGCTTAGAGAAAATCGGAGCTCGAAAGGGGGGTCGTTTTCAGATTCTATCGGAGTAACTAAGGTAAGGTTAAGTTCCTTTTGTATCGTACAATAAACGAATCCAATTTTGGGTTTGTTATGGGCTCTCGGAAAACAGATGGGTATTCCATTTCACAGAGCAGGAATAAAAAAAAAGCCAGACCAGTATGGTCTCTCTTGGA